TTGTAGAAGATGTTTTTTGTTAGAATCTTTTTTTTTTTTTTTTAAGGAATTGGTTAGTCGTCCAGTAACAAGTAACTATAGTAGATAGTATTCAATGAAAGAAAGAGAACAATGAATAAATAATAAAATAATAAATATTCGTGATGCACGCATTATTGTATTAGACCCAAACAAAGGAAAAAAGGGGGTCCTTCTTGACCTAATTACAATGATGGGACTTTGTAATATGGAAAGACAAAATGTAAAACCCAGTTTCGATTGATCTGATCATGCAATACTTTTTTTCTTTTCAATCGCGAGATTCTGTGAATGAACTACTACTGAGTTAACTTTAAAGTAAAAAGATAAAGTGCATTATTAAGGGCACTTGTCGTTCGAAAAAAAAAAAAAAAATGGATTCGATATTTCGATACAATAAAAAACTATCAAAATTATTTTCCAATTTTATTCTATAGTGATTCAAAGAATCATTTTTTGAATGAAGTTATAAAACAAAGTTCTTATTATTACTTTATTTAAGATTTCTAATATTCTATATATACATATATTAGTTTATTCAACTCAAGAGTTGCCCAATGAATCTGTTGATTCGAGAAATTGCGGGATGGGTAGGGTAAATGTCACAGATGATGAATTGATTTCTTACTTATGTTACTCTATTTTTGTTAGTATCGTCTATAATAATTGATTAATCAACAAAAACTTTCAATTGAATCTATCCTTTCAATCGGTTGGTATTTTTGCTTATCCTCGTATCTTTCAAAAATTGAAACTTAGGGAAGTGCTTTATAAACATATGTATAAAAATAACATATTTCATTTAGCCTTTTTATGCCTACTATAACTAGTTATTTCGGTTTTCTACTAGCAGCTTTGACTATAACCTCAGCTCTATTTATCGGTCTGAGCAAGATACGACTTATTTGAAATTAATTAAATGAACAATTCATAAAAAAAATCTTTCTGTGATAGTTCATATATTCTATAGTTCCTTCCCGTATCAATTTCCAATTCGTGGTCATTGAGATTTATAGTCAATACGGATTAATATTTAAGGATAGATATTACCTCCCCTTTACCCTTTCAAACAAATTGAAATGATTGAAGTTTTTCTATTTGGAATCGTCTTAGGTCTAATTCCTATTACTTTGGCTGGATTATTCGTAACTGCATATTTACAATACAGACGTGGTGATCAGTTGGATCTTTGATTAATTAAGATCTCTTTTTTGTATTTTTTGATTGACCTCCTACTTCCTTTAATCCACGGGAGGTCAAATTTAGATTGCTGTTCAATTATTTCAGTGTAATTTTCGATCTAACGCGACTAACAAGAACACAGAATCACGCTCTGTAGGATTTGAACCTACGACATCGGGTTTTGGAGACCCACGTTCTACCGAACTGAACTAAGAGCGCTTTATTATCACAATAAATATTTTATAACCCCAATTAATCTTGCATATATATACTATCATAAAATTAAAGATTTTTTATGTATGTCCAATTTTATTTTAATCGATCTCAATTGATCCCTCGTTACTGCTCAGAAGATAAGTAATAGGTAGGGATGACAGGATTTGAACCCGTGACATTTTGTACCCAAAACAAACGCGCTACCAAGCTGCGCTACATCCCTTTCAATTGGTCTACAGTGTCATTGTAGAGAATCCCTGTCTTGTTTTCCACATCTTTATTTCCTCCATTGGTATACAAAAATTGTCTTGTCATTTATTCTTTTTGGTCTCATATATATTATAACATATAATATAGTAAAAGACTTTTATTATATAAAGTATGAAATAAATATGAAACCTACCGTAAAAAAATTAATTTTTCAGAAATTTCAGGCGGAAAGGAACGTATTTTTTTCTTTTAAGAAAAGTAATATCTATTTTGTACATTTTAAGTTGTACATTTCAATTTGAATTAAGGATTCCGCGTACAAATACAAGTGGTCAGTCATTAACGACATATACACATCTGGTCATATATGTATTACCATTATGTATTACAAATTTAAATTAAATTAAAATAACGAATAAAGTAAAGAAGGACGAGGATTTAAAATGCGAGATCTAAAAACATATCTTTCCGTGGCACCGGTAGTAAGTACTCTATGGTTCGGGTCTTTAGCAGGTTTATTGATAGAGATAAATCGTTTTTTTCCGGATGCGTTGATATTCCCCTTTTTTTCATTCTAGTTATTGATATGGGAGGGGGGGAAAAAGATTAGAGATACAATCAAATATCTGTAACTAATCCCTACCCTTCCCCTCTTTTTTTTTTAGAATAAGTTATAAAAAAAAAAAAGAAAAAGCGAACTAACCCGCAGTGAAACTAGGAATTCGGGTCCAGGCTCAAATAAAATTAATATTAAATAGAGATTAATAATAAATAGAGTGTAAATGGAAATGTGATGGTTGGGGCAACAATATCATACAAGATACTTAAATGAAAATGAAATACTGTACGGCAATTTAAAATTATAAATATAGTTAGAAATTTTTTTATTATATTACTTATTATTACTATATTGAACTATATTGATTCATTGCAACGAAATCCTTCTTTCATAATTTGATTTCGAGTTGCCTGTTTCTATTTTTTTTTTTTTTTTTTCGTTCCTTTCTTCTTCCTCGCTTCGGATCGGAAAATTTAAGAATTGAATGAATCAAAAACCAAAGGAGGTTCATGGCCAAGGGTAAAGATGTTCGAGTAACGGTTATTTTGGAATGTACCAGTTGTGTTCGAAATCGTGTTAATAAGGAATCAATGGGCATTTCCAGATATATTACTCAAAAGAATCGACATAATACGCCTAGTCGATTGGAGTTGAGAAAATTCTGTCCCTGTTGTTACAAACATACGATTCATGGGGAGATAAAGAAATAGATCGAACCGATCACTCGTGTGTCAGTCTTCCAAGGAAGATGAAAAATTACATACTATATATAACATATAACATATAACAATATATATAATATATATTAAAAAAAAAAATATAAACAAACCTAATCCTATTTCTATCGGATCAAACATGATGTAGATGTAGAATTAAGAAATAGGATTAGGATCTTCAGGATAAGGAATAAACAAACCATGGATAAATCCAAGCGAATCTTTCTTAAATCCAAGCGATCTTTTCGTAGGCGTTTGCCTCCGATCCAATCGGGGGATCGAATTGATTATAGAAACATGAGTTTAATTAGTAGATTTATTAGCGAACAAGGAAAAATATTATCTAGACGGGTAAATAGATTGACCTTAAAACAACAACGATTAATTACTATTGCTATAAAACAAGCTCGTATTTTATCTCCGTTACCTTTTCTTAATAATGAGAAACAATTTGAAAGAAGCGAGTCAGCCGCTAGAACTACTGGTCTTAGAACCAGAAAAAAAATAGGCTGACTCTTAAATTGAATCAAACTAAAATTCCAATCCAAACTCAAATGCGGATTGACGTTTTTTTTTGTTCTAAAAATCGTAAAATCCAGATTTGATTGTCGTGTCGTAAGAAAAAAAAAGAATTGGGGAAGAAGAATAAATATTTTTTATTGAACGTGTTTCTTCATTTTGACGACTTTATCATATTTTATCATACTAATTTCTACTCTACCTTCCCAGAGTTCATTCTACAGGGAACTACATTTAAACCATTCCAACGGATTCCTTCCAATCTCTTTTCTCTTTATTTTATGATCTCGTTGGAAATCATATAAAGACAACTCTTATTTAATATAGCTATTTGTGCAAGTATTTTACGATTAAGAAGCAACTGTTTCTTGTACAGATTGTGTATTAATTTACTATAACTAAAGTATACTTTATAGTCGCGAATTACCGCATTTATACGAGTGATCCACAAACGACGAAAAACTCTCTTTTGTCTACCTCTATCCCGCTGAGCCGAAACCAAAGCTCTTATTTTCTGTTGACTAATAGTTCGAGTAAGTCTTGAATGAGCCCCTCGAAAAGTTGATGCAAATAAACGAATTTTTGTTCTACGTCTTCGAGCTATATACCCTCGTTTAATTCTGGTCATTGAATAAATGAAACTTTGATGAATAACTAATTGATTTACTTTCTTTCAGTTATTCCCTTCCCGTGTCCTAGTCTATTAATAACAAAACGGATTCTTCCTATGTATAAAATAAAAATTCCAATGGCTTTTGCTACTATAACCTTCCCAACCACGATTTTTTCTTTTTTTTTTTTTTTTCTAGGCATTTCACCTCTAAATAAAAAATTGTATTGATACTAGGTATCAAAAACACATAGTAAATAAAAAAGTAGTAAAGTAAATATAAATGGATATAGTGGGTTCCATCGTTTCTATGGTTACTTCTTAAACGGTGAGGTCCTCTCTATACACCGGAGCCCTTCCTTCATTTAATCAATGTTATTGTTAACTTGTACAGTTCACACTCTTTGGCTCTACCCATAATTATCCAGTACTAGGTCTTTCACAACGAGATCTACTTATACAGTAACGGTATTTAATTATGAAGATTAGCTGAGTAGCTGACCCTGTTAGTCCGTTCTTGCAAGAGTAAGGCATAATTTTTCTGCTTTTTAAAATAGGATTTCCCCTGCTTAATGGATAGCATTTGCTATCAATGGAGAATTCTTTCTCATCTTAAATTTAAAATTGAGGTGATTGTATTTGCACCAATGGAAACCATACATTTGATACCACAATAGAAGGATAGATCTTTTTTATTTTTAGATATTGAGTGGAGTTCTTCCATTCTATCCTATTCACTGGTACTGATCGTTGATACTGGATCAATTGTTTTCTTTTGTCCTAGCCCATGATCTGAACGAGTCGCACATACACCCTAGTACATGTTCCTCGTCGTTGAGGACATCCCCCAAGAGCGGGGGATTTCGTGACATTTCTGATTGGCTGTCTTGTGTTTCTAATAAGTTGTTTAATAGTTGGCATGTTGAATCATATACATAATGGGCTGGTTTAGATCGATCTTAACCGGATGATTATGAATTATTTTATTTCTATATTTCTATATTAATATAGAAATATTAATAGATTAATGAATAGAATATTAAATCCGGTAAGAAGATAATAAGATAAAATCTCAAATCACGAATTCGTGTGAAATCTTTGTAATTTTTTCTTTTTTATTCAGTCGCTACAAGATCAACAATTCCATGAGCTTGGGCTTCTGTTGATGACATAAAAACATCTCTTTCCATGTCTTCGGATACAACCCATAAGGGTTTTCCTGTCCTTTGTGCATAAACCCTTGTGATGGTTTCGCGCAGCTTCAGTAGTTCTTCCGCTTCCAGGATAAATTCTCCCGTCTGTGCCTCATAAAAAGAACTAGCAGGTTGATGAATCATTACCCTGATGATATAACATAATAAATGTTTCTTCTATCTCGCACGATGAAAGTTAAAGGGGAAGAGATAAAGAATAATAAAAAAGATATAATTATAATTGAACAACCGTACAGGCATCTTTTACGCATTGCATACGGCTCTATAATGGAATTTATTTTTTTTTTACCTTTACCTTACTTACATCGAAGAAATATAAAATAAATTATAGAGTCTATCCGACTCCGGTTGTTAAATGATCCAACAACCACCCTTCCTTTTGCAGTAGTTCAAAAATACTATGATGGCTCCGTTGCTTTATATATTGTTATTTAGCAATCCCAAAGTTTCTTTTTTTTTTTTTTTCAAATAAAAAGATTTTTTAAAAAGATTTATTTTCATATTCTTTCATAACATAAATATTGTTAAGAGCCCCTGGTGTGAAAACAAAAAAGTTTGTGACGCTGAAATAGGCCTCCCGATAGATCGGATAAAATCGGAAATACCTTTTATCTCATACTACTCTTTCGATACATAATCTAAGGTTAAAAAAAAATTCTCATATCGAATTCGAAGTGCCATGCTATTATTACTTAATATATATATTTCATATAGCGCGAAGGCATAGTCTTCTTTTTTCTCTCAAATCAAATAAAAACTCATTGGCGCCAAGCGTGAGGGAATGCTAGACGTTTGGTAATTTCTCCTCCGACCAGAATAAAAGATCCCATTGAAGCGGCTAATCCCATGCATATTGTCTGTATATCTGGTCGCACAAATTGCATAGTATCATAAATAGCTACTCCGGGTATTACCCATCCGCCAGGAGAGTTTATAAACAAATACAGATCTTTGGTATCATCCTCGATACTGAGATATACCATAAGACCAATAAGTTGATTCGAGATCTCGCTATCAACCCCTTGGCCTAAAAAAAGTAATCTTTCTCGATAAAGTCGGTTGATTGGGATAAAATTGTATCCTTTAGAAACCGTACATGCACCTTTTGATGCATACGGTTCAACAAAAATCACGAAAAAAAAAAGAATCAATGTGTAGATTCTAGCTTTCTTTTTTTTTTTTTCAAAACAGGCTTTTTTAACTTATAAAAAGTAAAAAGGGGGCTTTTCTTTCATTTTTCAAGAAAGATGAGTTTTGGCCTGTTTTGTTTATCTATAAAAAAAAATTACTAAACTTATCTAACTAACTTCTCATTGATGTATTGTTTCATCGAGATACAATCTAAATCGCGATGTAATTTTCTTGTTCCTGAATGGGCTTCTTCAATTTTTTTAGGTTTATGCTCTACTCCGAGTAAAGATCCGCCCGATTTGGATTTGCACATATAGGACAAATGCCCCAATACCACGTTCTTTTGCTACGACTTCCTTTTTGTTTTTTCAATTTATTTCATGTCTTCCAACAAATATTCAACGCATTCATCATATTACTTGATTGATTAACAACTTCTATTTATAAATATATAAAGAAATAGGATATGATATAAGTAGTAATCATAAATATATTTATTACCAATTGGTTTTTTTTTTTCTAAACGGAGCCTGGATACTTCATTTTATTGGTCTAACCAAGCCAACCATAAATTATTCTAATTGATAATATTAATCTGTATACCCTCCCTAAAAAATAGATCTAATTGCACTTCACGCTCCAAATTTTTGATAATTCAATCAATCTTTCTTGGGCGAAAGAGAGGATATCTCGATCGGGGAAGAGAACGGGGAAATACCATATGACCCAATATATCTGACAAGTCGCACTATACGTCAATCCACAATGCATCTTCCTCTCCAGGACTTCGAAAAGGTACTCTTGGAACACCAATAGGCATTAAATAAAATAAAAATTAAGTACTATATCGCACTTTGATGTGAAAGCGTAACAATGGGTTTATTGTCCTAATAATATCGGCCTTTATCATATTTTATCCATAGATTGACTAAGTTCATAAAAAAAAAAAAAAAGAAAAGAAGACAAAATTAATAAAGGAAAATTCTTATAAATAAGTCCTTTGAATGATGAAGAAATATATATATGCATTCACTCATATAAAATGGTATCAACTCCCCTACCATTGCGTATTGGTACTTATCGGGTGTAGAATAGATCTGCTTCTTTTTGTTCCTACGAACAAAATAGTTTCATTATTACTAAAAGTAATTATTACGAAAAGAATCAAACAAATATTAATCCTTTCCCCAAGATAATCCACTAAAAAAGGGGGGTCCATAGCATAGTTTTTTCCAATGCAATAAAGTTACATTGTGTCTATTTTTCGTTGATAGAGGGGTATTTCCATGGGTTTGCCTTGGTATCGTGTTCATACCGTCGTATTGAATGATCCCGGTCGTTTGATTTCTGTCCATATAATGCATACAGCTTTGGTTGCTGGTTGGGCTGGTTCGATGGCTCTATACGAATTAGCAGTTTTTGATCCCTCTGACCCTGTTCTTGATCCAATGTGGAGACAAGGTATGTTCGTTATACCCTTCATGACCCGGTTAGGAATAACCAATTCATGGGGCGGTTGGAGTATCACAGGGGGGACTGTAACGAATCCGGGTATTTGGAGTTACGAAGGTGTGGCCGGGGCGCATATTGTGTTTTCTGGCTTGTGTTTTTTGGCAGCTATCTGGCATTGGGTGTATTGGGATCTAGAAATATTTACTGATGAACGTACAGGAAAACCCTCTTTGGATTTGCCTAAGATCTTTGGAATTCATTTATTTCTCTCAGGGGTGGCTTGTTTTGGTTTTGGTGCATTTCATGTAACAGGATTGTATGGTCCTGGAATATGGGTGTCCGATCCTTATGGACTAACCGGAAGGGTACAATCCGTAAATCCAGCGTGGGGTGTGGAGGGTTTTGATCCTTTTGTTCCGGGAGGAATAGCCTCTCATCATATTGCAGCAGGGACCTTGGGCATATTGGCGGGTCTATTCCATCTTAGTGTCCGTCCACCCCAACGCCTATACAAAGGATTACGTATGGGAAATATTGAAACTGTCCTTTCCAGTAGTATTGCTGCTGTCTTTTTTGCAGCTTTTGTAGTTGCTGGAACGATGTGGTATGGTTCAGCAACTACCCCGATTGAATTATTTGGTCCCACCCGTTATCAATGGGATCAAGGATACTTTCAACAAGAAATATATCGAAGAGTTGGTGCTGGGTTAGCCGAAAATCAAAGTTTATCCGAAGCTTGGTCTAAAATTCCTGAAAAACTAGCTTTTTATGATTACATCGGCAATAATCCGGCAAAAGGGGGATTATTCAGAGCGGGCTCAATGGACAACGGGGATGGAATAGCTGTTGGGTGGTTAGGACATCCTATCTTTAGAGATAAAGAGGGGCGTGAACTTTTTGTACGTCGTATGCCTACTTTTTTTGAAACATTTCCGGTTGTTTTGGTAGACGGAGACGGAATTGTTAGAGCCGATGTTCCTTTTAGAAGGGCAGAATCAAAATATAGTGTCGAACAAGTAGGTGTAACTGTTGAGTTCTGCGGCGGCGAACTCAACGGAGTCAGTTATAGTGATCCTGCTACTGTGAAAAAATATGCTAGACGTGCTCAATTGGGTGAAATTTTTGAATTAGATCGTGCTACTTTGAAATCCGATGGTGTTTTTCGTAGCAGTCCAAGGGGTTGGTTTACTTTTGGGCATGCTTCGTTTGCTTTGCTCTTCTTCTTCGGACACATTTGGCATGGTGCTAGAACCTTGTTTAGAGATGTTTTTGCTGGTATTGATCCAGATTTAGATGCTCAAGTGGAATTTGGAGCATTCCAAAAACTTGGAGATCCAACTACAAGAAGACAAGTAGTCTGATACAATATTGCTTTGTTACTTTTAGTTTTTATTTTCTTTTTGTGATTTGACTGACATAGGTTTAGGGTACCGGATAAATCTTGATTTGAATCGCTGCCTTTTCTTTGACTCTTGTTCTTTCTTTATCCGGGAGACGATCCAAAATAAACAGGTATGGAAGCTATAATTGTAAACCACGATCGAATCTATGGAAGCATTGGTTTATACATTCCTTTTAGTCTCAACTCTAGGAATAATTTTTTTCGCTATCTTTTTTCGAGAACCACCTAAAGTTCCAACTAAAAAGGTGAAATGATTTTTCATTATCTCAATTGAAAGTAATGATCCTCCCAATATTGGGAGGATCATTACTTCAACTAGTCCCCGTGTTCCTCGAATGGATCTCTTAGTTGTTGAGAGGGTTGCCCAAAAGCAGTATATAAGGCGTACCCAGTAAAACTTACAAGTAAACCAGATAAAAAGATGGCAACTAGGGTTGCTGTTTCCATTATTATATAGTTTTAAGACATTATATAGTTTTAAGACCACAATGGATCTATGATAAGATCATTTATTTACAACGGAATGGTATACAAAGTCAACAGATCTTAATGAATATAAAATATTATGGCTACACAAACCGTTGAGGGTAGTTCTAGATCTGGCCGCCCAAAACGAACTAATGCAGGGAGTTTATTGAAACCATTAAATTCAGAATATGGTAAAGTAGCTCCTGGGTGGGGAACTACTCCTTTGATGGGTCTCGCAATGGCTCTATTTGCGGTATTCCTATCTATTATTTTGGAGATTTATAATTCTTCCATTTTACTGGATGGAATTTCAATGAATTAGATTCACAAGAACCATTAACCATCTTTTTCAATACAAAGCGAATCATTTAGGTTGCTGATTTTTATCCCATTCTATTTTGGTAGTTCGACCGTGGAATTTCTTTGTTTCTGTATTTCCGGAATATGAGTGTGTGACTTGGTATAATTGATCCTATGGATAGTACAGAGAATGGGTCTGTCATCTTGATAGAGATGGTTTTACTTCGTCGGATATTCATTCTAGTATCTGGAGCACGGAATATATGAAATAGATTAAAAAGTATTAGAACTATGATTCATACTTAATAGTCAGACCCCGTGGCCGGAACCCAACAATTTTTTTCAAAGAATTAGAAGTTATAAATAGAAAGATTTTTATTCTTTCAAACTTTCGTTTATGCTTATTTTGATCAAAGGACAAAGGTTTCTTTGGATTTTTAGTCATTATATCTATTCATTGAATAAGTGATGATCCAACGATTCTTACTCAGGGAATTTTGGGATTTAGTTTAAGAAGGTTTTATTGAATCATCGTGGTTCTAGTATGAATCTGAGGTTTTAATTGATTCATAGGGTCTTAACAAGAGAATTCCTATCAATAATAAAAAAAAAAAAAGCAGTAAAGCCGCATTACACATAAATAACAACAAAGAAAATAGGTAAATAGAAGATTCAAAAGGCCTATAACGATCAATATAGAGACTAATGAGCCGACTTGATTTTTTGGCATTATAATCACAAAGAGTAGCTTTCGGATTTTTATTCTTTCGTATCTTAAGAAAAAATTGAATAATAGAATTAATAAATTTTAAACTTTCTATTACACACATCCGTTAGAGCTAGTATTTGGTTTTTTCTGTTTGAGCCGTACGAGATGAAATTTTCATATACGGTTCTCGGGGGGGGGTCTCCTTGGTTTACCTATCCCAATAAAATCTATGATTGGTTCGAAGAACGTCTTGAGATTCAGGCAATTGCAGATGATATAACAAGTAAATATGTTCCCCCTCACGTCAACATATTTTATTGTCTAGGAGGAATTACGCTTACTTGTTTTTTAGTACAAGTAGCTACGGGGTTTGCTATGACTTTTTATTATCGTCCGACCGTTACAGAGGCTTTTGCTTCTGTTCAATATATAATGACTGAAGCTAACTTTGGTTGGTTAATCCGATCAGTTCATCGATGGTCGGCAAGTATGATGGTCCTAATGATGATACTGCACGTATTTCGTGTGTATCTCACCGGCGGCTTTAAAAAACCTCGCGAATTGACTTGGGTTACGGGTGTAGTTTTGGGTGTATTGACCGCATCTTTTGGTGTAACTGGTTACTCCTTACCTTGGGACCAAATTGGTTATTGGGCAGTAAAAATTGTAACAGGCGTACCGGACGCTATTCCTGTAATAGGATCGCCCCTGGTAGAGTTATTACGCGGAAGTGCTAGTGTGGGACAATCCACTTTGACTCGCTTTTATAGTTTACACACTTTTGTATTACCTCTTCTTACTGCCGTATTTATGTTAATGCACTTCCCAATGATACGTAAGCAAGGTATTTCTGGACCTTTATAAAGAATATATACCATCGATATTTGTAATCAATCCATATCACTTGGGGTAGGAACAATAGTATTTCATTGCTACAAATATGGATTATTGAAAAGAATAAGACATGTATTTGGATATTTCTCTTCAACTCTACAAAAATGTATTATTTTTTTGACACTCATAGTTGAAGCGAATTTTCCGAAGATAAAATGGATTATGGGAGTGTGTGACTTGAACTATTGATCGGGCCGTGCAGATATATGCCCTTATCTGCCGCATTCGAATTCACAACAAAAAATGTGTCTTTGTTCCAACCACCGCGTAAGCCCCATACAGAGGATAGGCTGGTTCGTTTGAAGAGAATCTTTTCTATGATCAAACCCGATCATGTCGTGTATGATATGAACAGGCTCCGTAAGATCCAGTAGAATAAATGATTGGCATAATTCAGATTATGTTTTATTTTTATATATTTCACTTACTAAATAGTATAGAAATGTATTCATTTCCTCTGCATTGACTCGATTTATGATACTATCGGAGTGAAACAAGGGATCTAAAGAAGAACAGAGGCTAGACTATATTAGTAACAAGTAAATCCTTTGTATGTAAAAAGTCTCGTGGGGGGATAAAGGCTAATTGCAAGGTCTGAGACGACCCATAAAGCACTTGATCATGATCAACTTTGTAAGCCTACTTGGGTATTGAGCATTTATCTGTAAGAACTAAATTCCTTGCAATGGGTAGTTGTTGCAACTGCGAAAAAGGGAATCTGATAAATTTTTTCTTACATAGAATCATTCATATATGTGTGGATATGGATAACATATTTATTTTTTTATATGGATCCTTTTGATTCGTTTGATTCGTGCTCGAGCTGGATGATGAAAAATTATCATGTCCGGTTCTTTCGGGGGATGGATCTAGAATAATTCACCTATCCTAATAACAAAA